AAAAAGAAATAATTGTAACTTGGTCTCGAGCATCTACTATTATACCCGCAATGGTTAGACACACAATTGCTATCTATAATGGAAAAGAACACTTGCCTATTTACATAAAGAGTCGTATGGTAGGTTATAAATTGGGAGAATTTGTACCGACTTTCCATTTACGAGGGCAGGAAAAAAACGATAATAAATCTCGTCGAGGGCAGGAAAAAAACGATAAAAAATCTCGTCGAGGGCAGGAAAAAAACGATAAAAAATCTCGTCGTTAAGTTAATATAAAAAATACAGATGTTTATTGTTCATTAATAGGAGGTAAACTTTAATGGGAATCATAAAAAAGTCAAGGCAAGAAGAGAACGATGAATTAAGCGAACTGAATAGGAGAAGGGGAATATATGCTTTTGGTCGATATATAAGAATGTCTGCTGACAAAGCACGCAGGGTAATTGATCAGATCCGTGGGCGTTCCTACGAAGAAGCACTTATGATATTAGAATTCATGCCCTATAGAGCATGTTATCCCATCTTTAAATTGATTTATTCTGCGGCAGCAAATGCTAGGCACAATAAGGGTTCCAACAAAACAGAGTTAATGATTAGGAAAGTCGAAGTTAACAAAGGAACTACCATAAAAAAATTAAAACCCCGAGCTAAAGGACGTAATTATCTGATAAAAAGACCTACTTGTCACATAACTATTGTATTACAAGATACATTCTTCATGGAAGAATTTAGAAAAAATATACACACGTTTTCAAAAGAAGATATACAACAAGTTTGGGCTGCAGTGAACTCTTCAACTTTAAGAAAGTTTGACGACTTACTATTAAGACTGTTAATAAAAGGAGAGCTAAAACTTTACTAATATGGCACAAAAAATAAATCCACTTGGTTTCAGACTTGGTACAACCCAAGATCATTATTCCCTTTGGTTTGAACAACCAAAAAATTATTCTGAAGGTCTACAAGAAGATCAAAAAATACGGAATTGTATCAAAAATTATGTAGAAAAAAATACAAGAACATCGCTATATGGCGAAGGAATTGCACGTATCGAAATTCAAAAAAGAATCGATTTGATACAGGTTATCATCTATATGGGATTTCCCAAATTATTAATAAAAAATAGACCACGAGCGGTCGAAGACCTCAAAATAAACGTACAAAAAGAATTGAATTGTGTGAACCGAAAACTCAACATTACTATTAAACAAATTGCAAAACCTTATGGACACCCTAAAATTCTTGCAGAATTTATAGCCGTACAATTAAAAAATAGGGTATTCTTTCGAAAAGCAATGAAAAAGGCTATTGAATTAGGCAAACAAGCCGGGGCAAAAGGAATTAAAATACAAATCGCGGGCCGTCTCGGTGGAAAAGATAAGGCACGTGTTGACTGGATAAGAAAGGGTAGGGTTCCCCTACAAACCATTCGCGCGAAAATTGATTATTACGCCTATACGTTTCGAACTATCTATGGGGTATTGGGTATCAAAATTTGGATATTTATAGACGAGGAATAATAAGCCTTTACTTGACTTGTCTTTCTGTTTTGATTTAACGATAGAACAAAGAATGACAGCCTTTTTTCCATCAAATTTCCATCAAAACAATTCTCATTTTTAATTCTATATTCTATAAGGTTGAATAAAAATTCGATTGACCTCTTCTTTTGATAGAATTGCTATGCTTAGTGTGTGACTCGTTGGTTTTTGTTAGAATTAATACGAAAAAAAAGTAAGAGCCCATAGTATGAAGTATGAACTAATAACTATAGAACTAATAACCAACTCATCGCATCACATTATCTGGATCCAAAGAAGCAGTCAAGATAGGATATTTTGGTCCTATCATTGCAGCAACTGAATTTTTTTTTTCATAAACAAGAAATCAAATGAGTTGTCAAGCAAAAGAAAAAAAAAAAGAAAAATATACATTAAAGGAGGGGGATGCGGATAAATGGAAAGGCGAAAGAAAGAAAAAAATGAATCTAAATGATATACGATTCCACTATGTAAGGTCTTTGAATCATATCATAAAAGACAATGTAATAAAGCATGAATACAGATTCACACATAATTATCTGATATGAATCTATTCATAGAAAAAAGAAAAAAGTAAGAGCCTCCGGCCAATAAAGACTAAGAGGGTTGGCTCAAGAACAAAGTTCATTAAGGGCTCCATTGTAGAATTCAGACCTAATCATTAATCAAGAGGCGATGGGAACGATGTAATCCATGAATACAGAAGATTCAATTGAAAAAGAATCCTAATGATTCATTGGGAAGGATGGCGGAACGAACCAGAGACCAATTCATCTATTCTGAAAAGTGAAAAACTAATCCTATAAAACTAAAATAGATATTGAAAGAGTAAATATTCGCCCGCGAAAATTCCTTTTTTATTAAATTGCTCACATTTTATTTTAGCAATGCAATCTAATAAAATATATCTATACAAAAAAATATAGACAAACTATATATATAATATATTTCAAATTTCCTTATATATCCTAATATAAAAATATCTAATAAATTAGATGAATATCAAAGAATCTATTGATTTAGTGTATTATTAAATGTATATCTTAATTCAATATTATTATTCTATTCATTTTTATTATTCATTTTTATTCATTTTCAAATTTAGAATATATTAATCTATATATTAATTTATAATTCTATTCTAATTCGAATTCAATTTTTAAATATTCATATTCAATTAAAATTGAAATTTTTTCATTCGCGAGGAGCCGGATGAGAAGAAACTCTCACGTCCGGTTCTGTAGTAGAGGTGGAATTAAGAAAAAACCATCAACTATAACCCCAAAAGAACCAGATTCTGTAAACAACATAGAGGAAGAATGAAGGGAATATCTTATCGGGGGAATCGTATTTGTTTCGGAAGATATGCTCTTCAGGCACTTGAACCTGCTTGGATCACGTCTAGACAAATAGAAGCAGGTCGGCGAGCAATGACGCGAAATGCACGCCGCGGTGGAAAAATATGGGTACGTATATTTCCAGACAAACCAGTTACAGTAAAATCTGCGGAAAGCCGTATGGGTTCGGGGAAAGGATCCCCCCGATATTGGGTAGTTGTTGTCAAACCCGGTCGAATACTTTATGAAATAAGCGGAGTATCAGAAAAGATAGCCCTTCGGGCCATCTCGATAGCGGCATCTAAAATGCCTGTACGAACTCAATTCATTATTTCAGGATAGGAATGTAGAACCAAAGGAAATAGATCTTGGGGATAAAAACAACCGTAGATTCTTTTTACTTTTTATTTTTGGCAAACAATATTTCTTTTTCTTTTTCGCCCTTTGTTTGCATTTATCGAAAGAACAGATAAAAAGAAGATATGATTCAACCTCAAACCCATTTGAATGTAGCAGACAACAGCGGGGCTCGAAAATTAATGTGTATTCGAATCATAGGAGCTAGCAATCGTCGATATGCTCGTATTGGTGACGTTATTGTTGCTGTGATCAAAAAAGCAATACCAAGTACGCGCTTAGAAAGATCAGAAGTGATCAGAGCTGTAATTGTACGTACCTGTAAAGAACTCAAACGCGACAATGGTCTGCTAATACGATATGATGACAATGCTGCAGTTATCATTGATCAAAAAGGAAATCCAAAAGGAAGTAGAGTTTTTGGTGGGATTGTCCTGGAATTGAAAAAAAACTTTCCTAAAATACTTTCATTAGCTCCTGAGGTATTATAAGATGAGAAGTAGGATATTTGAATGAAATTGTAGATTGTGTATCACGTATATACCTTTCATTTTGAATTTTTTTATTAGTTTATTTTTTTTATGAATTAAAAAAAATAAACTAATAAAAAAAGCATGTTGATTATATAAAAATTCGGAGACACCACTGATTTTAGTTTATCATGGGTAGGGACACTATTGCTGATATAATAACCTCTATACGAAATGCTGACATGAATAGAAAAGGAACAGTTCGAATAGCATCTACTAACATCACCGAAAGCATTGTTAAAATACTTTTACGAGAAGGCTTTATTGAAAATGCGAGAAAACACCAAGAAAGAAACAAATATTTTTTGGTTTTAACTCTGCGACATAGAAGAAATAGGAAAGGACCATATAGAAATACTTTAAATTTAAAAAGAGTCAGTCGGCCTGGTCTACGAATCTATTCTAACTATCAACGAATTCCTAGAATTTTAAGTGGAATGGGAATTGTAATTCTTTCTACCTCTCGAGGTATAATGACGGATCGGGAAGCTCGACTAGAAGGAATTGGTGGAGAAATTTTATGTTATATATGGTAATCCTTCTGATATCCGAGTTAGATCAAAAATTTCTTATTTGTTTGTGATAGAATGAGCAGGTTATCTATTCTCTTCCCCCTATTAGTTGGTACCTTAAAAGGAGGTTTTGCTTGGAATGAAAGAAGAAAAGTGGATATTAGAAGGATTGGTTATTCAATCATTTCCTAATGCTATGTTCCACGTTCGTTTAGATAATGAACAGGGGGTAGTTCTAGGTTATATTTCAGGAAAGATACGACGTAATTCTATACGAATCCTACCGGGAGATAGGGTTAAGATTGAAATAAGCCGTTATGATTTAACCAAAGGCCGTATAATTTATAGATTCCCCCACAACGATTCAGATGATTCGGATGATTAAAAGGACTAAGTGGTTTTTCAACTTCAACATTCCTTCCCATGAGAATACAATTCGAGGTTCAAAATTTCAAGAAACTTATTTTCTTCCAAGAAATAGACTCGGAATTAAAGTAAGGAATGACAAATATGAAAAAAGGGGCCTCTGTTCGTAAAATTTGTGAAAAATGTCGTCTGATCCGCAGACGAGGACGAATTATAGTAATTTGTTCTAACTCAAAACATAAACAACGACAAGGATAATTATTCTACTAAAAATAAAAGGAATTTTGTAAAAGATTTGATTTCCGTAAAAAAAAATGAAGGATTTGTTTTGACATGAAATGGATATATCCATATATC